GTTTTTTATCTTCATCCATAGATCCTTTACTTATTAATTGGAAGATTTGATCCAATTTTTTTTTTTATTATGCTTCGTGACTCTATAACCCTTTTATTCAATTTCAATTGAACTTTGGATACAAATCGTGATAATTTATATTTTTCCTCAAATATGCTATTGAGGGGAAAAGGATTAAACTCTTTTCAGGAAATAAAGTTTTTTTGATCGGAATATGAAAAACCCGAAAGACCCCTTAACTTTTTAAGTTATTAATTGAACGAATTACACTTTTACCACTAAACTATACCCGCTTCATATTCATTATTATATATGAATATACCTTTTGTCGAACAAAGGGATGAGATGCTATCTTAATAGCATCAGACTCATTAAAACTTGAGCGTTGACACTTCATCCCCCCGAACCGGGGGTACTTTAAGGCGAAGTACAGAAAGTTTTTTTAAATAACCAAATTATAATAAAATTATAATAAAGCAAAAAGTCTCATTTTTCACTTGTTATAAGTCATTACTGACAGTCCCAAATTGAAGTAATTATTGAAGCTGGACTATAACCACGACGAATTCCTCATTTTTTTTACTTCCCCTTCAACTGACGGATTTTTGAATTTGAATTCGGATTAATTGGATCTCAAATGTTCAATGCCCCCTTGAACAAATAAAAGAGTTATGTTATATATGTTATAACATATGTGTGTTTCATTTTTTATATTATATTGTTTACTATCTGTATGTGTTTTTTCCAGTTAAATAATTAACTAAATTGCTAAATTGAGAAAAAAGACTCAAAATTAAAAATACTACTTAATTAAAAATACTACTTATTAATTAAAAATACTTAATTAAAAATACTACTTAATACTAATTTTAATACTTAACTAATTAATAAAAATTAATAAAAAATAAAAATTTAAGAATTTGAGTACTCTTTCATTTTCATATTCTATAGTATATTCTTATGTAGTATATTCTAGAGTATTATATTAATAATACTAAGAAATTACACTTGGAATTGAGATGAAAATTGTCTTTATTGTTACTTCAATAACTTCAATAACAAGTATCTTTGATTTGATAATTTGATATAATAAAAACAAAAAATGAAATCATTTGATCTATGAAATGATTGATTCATCAGAAATAATGTAATAGCCCGGCCAGTACTTAACCAGGCCGGGGGAATGGACCTTTCTTACAAAATGAAAATCAAGGAAGTAAGGTTTTTTTCTATATTGAATTACCAATCAAATAAATAGATCTCTTTTCTAGTTCTTATCTAGTTTAATAGAAATTTATATATTTATATTATTATATTTCTATTACAATTATATTATATTACTGTTATTTTATTCTTATATTAGAATTCTAATTTATAATACTTATATAATTAGAATAATAAAATATAATTAGAATAATAAAATTTTAAAAATAAAAATAAAGAAAAGCGCGCTTTTTCAATTTCAATCTTTTTTCCTTTGCGTGTCACATCACATAAAAAATTTTCAATTTGAATTGGGAGAGATGGCTGAGTGGACTAAAGCGGCAGATTGCTAATCCGTTGTACGAGTTATTTGTACCGAGGGTTCGAATCCCTCTCTCTCCGCTCCCCCCGATCGCTTCAGACTCGCAAAATCTTTTTTTTATTCCTCACGTCCAGGGTTACGGCCCGGATCATTAGATAAGAATCCAAAGATGAAGAGAGAAACAAAAAATATTACTACTGTGTAAACAAAGAGTTTGAGAGTAAGCATTACACAATCTCCAAGATTTTTTTTTTGAAAAGGGAAATAGATTGCCTTTTTTTATCACATACACTATGTTGACATAACACTCCAAAAATAAACCAAAAAGAAAATGAAGTGAAGTCTTTTCTTGAAAAAGGTAATTTTTACGAATTTTTTGTTTTTGTAATGTAATAATAAGAAAAGCAAGATTCTGATTCCTTCATTACCAAAAATACCAAAAATTTTTGGTCATATCCATTATTTGGTATTGTGGGGTCTTTAGAAAGTCCTTGTTTACTGAAAGGTCAGAACGAGGAAATAAGTTGATCAAAATTTATCACCGCGCGGTTATTCAATATAATACAAGAATTAATTTCTATTTTCGAATGGAGGATTCATAATGTAAAATTTATAAGATCTTATAAATTTTTAGAAAATTTGTTTCGGATAAATCATGAATTTTTCGGAGCATTAAAGATTTTATCGAAAACTTACAGCAGCTTGCCAAACAAAGGCTAAGAGCAAAAATAGTACAGGTATGACAGGCATAACATCTACGATAGGATTGAAAAAGGCATAAGCCTCGGGCAATTTGCCGAAGAAAAAACTACTCGAATAAAGGGTAGAATTAAGACAGATACAGATTAAACTAAAGATATTAAGCATAACAAACATTTCATTCTTGTAGATTAGAAAATTAGATTTTGATTGAGTTCTTTTTATGAGGGAAAAATGAAAAGGTGAGTCAAAAAACCTTCTTGTTCTTCGAACGCTCTCAAATCAAAAATCTTCCCTTTCATTCTCAAATGAGAATACAAGGAATTTTAGTTTCATACAATATCTTAATTGAATTTTATGGAATGATCAATCATTTTTTTCTATATTTCCATGTGTTGAATCCTAACAGTAATATATTTCATATATATTTGAGTTGGGATTGACGAACGACTAATACCAATATTAGTCTTTATTAGTATCGAAGATAAATTAGAAATCGAAATGGGGCGTGGCCAAGTGGTAAGGCAACGGGTTTTGGTCCCGTTATTCGGAGGTTCGAATCCTTCCGTCCCAGAGCGTCTCCATGAGAAAGGAAAGATTCTTCTCTTTAACAAATTTCTCTTTAAGCTTGGAATTTTTTTTCTTTAATCTTTGATATAATGTGATCTCACCTTTTGTTCTGATTTTTCTATAAGAATTATACTTTTTTCATTTAGTTTCTCACAAATGCGATTGAGTGTACGGGTAGAAATAAAGATATTTCATTAAATTCTAAATTCAAAACAATTTTTGGGTATATCATTACCATTCAGAGACTACTATTAAAATAGTCATATTGAAGTAAGTTACTTAGGGAAACTCTTTGTTCCATGAAATGTGAATTCTCGCATTATGTAATTCATTATGTAATTCTGAATTGAAATAGAAAAAAAGATCCTTTTCTATTCCCCAACCCAAGGAAAGAAAGCCTAAAGAAAAGTGTGTATCTTACATATTGTACATGGAGTACGTGGTTTTTGGTATGAATTTTTTTCTTTTATTGTTCGTCTTAAAACTTTTAAACCAGTAAAAAAAAGTAAAACCAAATTGCTCCGGATCCCCCCTTTTTTATCTTATTCAAATGAATAATTGGAAATTAACGTAATGTATCTATTAATATTAAATAGATAGAAATTCTTATATTCTATTTGTTTTACTTTATGTAATTGGCGAAAAGATTTTTGAACCTGAAGTAAAACAAAATCTGTTTGTATAAAATGAACAAGCCTTGCCCTATGTATATATATTATGTATTGTTGTATTTCAGCAACAAGCAGCTCTTTGATTAAGTCAAAAGGGTCTGTGATTCTTTAAATATACATGATTACCCCCGTTCGTTGTATATGATGCATACGAAAAGATTAGATTCTTGATTCTAATTTTGTTTTTCATCTGAAAGAATACCGAATTCCCTTTTACTTTATACCTTACACGAGACCTTTTCTATTTCATACTCATGAAAACAAAAACTCTTTTTTATGAACCTGGGTACTCGAAGAAATTTTTAAAATCTATTTTAAATCTATATTATAGATTATATTATAGATATAGAGAAACTTATGACTTTTTCGAGTTATTGGAATAGCTTATATTTTGTTAATAACTGATTTTATTCCGGAATTGGAAAAGCCATAGGGCCGTTCTTTTGAGATTTAGAGTTTATTTGTTCGAGAAGAATTTTTTCATAATTTAACATCCCGAATGATTGTGGAAGATTTTAATTAGATTTAAGTAAATCCATTTATTTTTCTTTTTTATTTTTTCCAAATTTCTTTCACCCCATAGGATAGAGGGGCGAAATAACTTAAATCCTTTATACTTTATAATATAAGACTTTTTCCATATAATTATTTACCTATCCATAGAATAGATACATACATAAAAAATAGTATGTACCATTGAGCCAATGACTATTCATGATTCCATATTGAATCAATTCCATACCGGTTCAAAATAAAATAAAAAATGAGAGGAATGTTATGGTAAAACTTCGTTTAAAACGATGTGGTAGAAAGCAACGTGCGACTTGAAGGTCATAATTCACTGTGGATTCTTACATCCGCCATTTTCTATAGGAATGAAGATGCTCTTGAATCGACATAGTTTGTTCTGTTCCTGTTAGGAACCTAATTTGTATTGGGTTGGTAAATAGGAAAAGAATAGTACATGATGGAGCTCGAGCAAAACGTATTGATTCATTTATCGGGGGGGCGAATCTAGGGTTAGTAACAATTAATAAATTAGACTACTTTGTAAGTATATCCTCAATATAGAAATTGAAATTTTAAATTGAAGGATTCAAATCCGAACAAGTTTGAAATGAAATAAATAAAATTTTTTATATTACATTACAAGGGAATAAATCGTTCATATTGTCTTTCCATAGAAAGAAATAACAAAAAACAAAAGGTATGTTGCTGCCATTTTGAAAAAAGGGGGGTAAGGATCACCGAAGTAATGTCTAAACCTAATGATTTTTAAAAGCAAAGAGAAAGAATTCCGGAACAAGGAAACACCATTTTCAATTGTCTCAATATTTTCTTTTTAGTATAATGATGGGAACTAAAAATAGATTCGAGACGAAACAAACAAAAGAGGTTAGAGACGACTCAAGAAATGCCTAAGGATTTACCTTCGGGCTTTTTCAGAATTACCCAACTTGAGTTATGAGTACGAATGATATTTCTTTTTTTCTTTTTTTTAGTTTGAGTAAGAACAAAAAAACTTAAATCATAGTCCATAGTCTAATTCATAAATTTTTTAATATATTTTACATTATATACAGAAATATTAGAATCGTTTTTTCTCGAGCCGTATGAGGAGAAAACCTCTTATACGTTTCTAGGGGGGGTTATTTATCTATAACTATCCCAATGAGCGATCTATCAAATCGTTGCAATTGATGTTCGATCCCGACGAGAAGGAAGAGATCTTCGAAAGGTGGGTTTTTATGATCCAATACAAAATCAAACTTATTTAAACGTTCCTGCTTTTCGTTATTTCCTTGAAAAAGGTGCTCAACCTACAGGAACTGTTCATGATATTTTAAGAAAAGCAGAATTTTTAAAAGAAAAAGCTTCATAAATAAAAAAAATATAAAAAAGAAAGATAACTAGTATACATTTGTGGGGTAATTATTTACTCACAATTTGCTCTTTTCTTGTTCTATATTATGTTTTATATTACTATATTTCTTGTTGTGCCAATCCAACACAAATCCCTATTTTATGTAATTTTTTTTTTATTCATTTTTTTTTTCTCAACAATTTATTCATATTGACAATGGTGTATCGAACAAATATAATTCGATCGTAGATAAATAGATCTGTTTATTCCGATCCTTATTTATTTATGGGTTTTTCCTTTACTTCATTCAAATTATGGGTTTGCCAAATTTACTGTTTGTTATATAAGATATATTTTTTTAATATATTTTTTTAACAAAAACCCAAAATTTTTATATTTTGAAGGGGGGGAGGGGGGGTAGTCTTTAAATGTAAATTTTGACATTTTTTTTTATCTGTCTTTAATTGAATCCGGTCCACTTTGCTATTTTGTTTAATTGATCATACAATCTTTCCGTTATATTTCTTTTGAATTCCAAATTCAATGTTTTTACGTAGTTGTATAGTTCAATTCCATTTTTTTTGCTTGTATATACGTATTTATCTGGGTTGCTAACTCAATGGTAGAGTACTCGGCTTTTAAGTGCGATTATGGTTTTTTACACATTTTGATGAAGTAACGAATTCGTCCAGACTTTTGGTAGAGTCTATAAGACCACGACTGATCCTGAAAGAAAGGTAATGGATGGAAAAAACCGCATGTCGTAATAAAATAATAAGAAAAAATGGAATTGCATTTTAATTTTGTGAATTTCTTAATTATATTCTTTCTTGTTTTTTTTTCTTTTAAGAAATTCACAGTTAGAGTTTGGTCTAGTGAATAAATGGATAGAGCTCTATGGCTCTAATTCTGGTAAAAAAAAAAAGCAACGAGCTTCTATTCTTAATTTGAATAATTTCCCGATCTAATTAAACGTTAAAAATAACTTAGTGCCTGATGTGGGGAAGGGATCCTCTGTGAATGGGCCTTTGATTCTTTTTTTTAAGAATAAAAAAATCCTAACTATTTTCTATTATGGATTGTAAACTAATGTGTAGAAGAAACAGTATACTGACAAAAAAAAAATTTCCAAAGTCAAAAGAGCGATCGGGTTGCAAAAATAAAAGATTTTTTATCCTCTGATAATTTAATAGAACGAAGATAAACCCATTGGATAGAAGGGGAAAGGAAAAAGATCTGTTGATTGGACTCTGTATTTCCGGGGTATATATTTTTTTTTCATACATGATACATACTCTGTTCTGACCGTATTGCACTATGTATAATTTGATAATACAAGAAATATCTATTGTTTCTGGTTCAAGTAGAAATTGAAGTCAATGGAAGAATTACAAGGATATTTAGAAAAGGGTAGGTCTTGGCAACAATATTTCTTATATCCGTTACTCTTTCGGGAGTATATTTATGCACTTGCTCATGATCATGGTTTAAATGCTTTGATTTTTTATGAACCCGTAGAAGTTTTTGGTTATGATAATAAATATAGTTTATCACTTGTAAAACGTTTAATTACTCGAATCTATCAAAAGAATTCTTTGATTTATTCGGTTAATTATTCTAACCAAAATTTATTTGTTGGGCACACCCGCAATTTTTTTTTTATTCTCATTTTTATTCTCAAATTATATCAGAAAGTTTTGCAATTATTGTGGAAATTCCATTTTCCTTGCGATTAGTATCTTATTTAGAAAAAAAAAAAATACCAAAATATCATAATTTACGATCAATTCATTCAATTTTTTCTTTTTTAGAGGACAAATTATTGCATTTAAATTATGTTTTAGATATACTAATACCTCATCCCATCCATATGGAAATCTTGGTTCAAATCCTTCAGTGCTGGATTCAAGATGTTCCCTTTTTACACTTATTGCAATTCTTTCTTCACGAATACCATAATTGTAATAATCTACCCATTACTCAGAAGAAATCTATTTATGTTTTTTCGAAAGAAAATAAAAGATTCTTTTGGTTCCTATACAATTCTTATGTATTTGAATGTGAAATTTTATTAGTGCTTATTCGTAAACAATCTTCTTATTTACGATTAACTTCTTTTAGAACTTTTATTGAGCGAATACATTTCTATGGAAAAATAGAACATCTTCAAA